ATTGGTACTCTTTATTTTTTGTTTTCTATCTGGGCGGGGTTAATGGGTACAGCTTTTAGTGTTGTTATTCGTCTTGAGTTATGCACCCCGGGGAGTTTTATTAACGATTTTCACCTTTATAATGTTATCGTAACTTCCCATGCTCTTGTTATAATCTTTTTTCTTGTTATACCTATGATAATAGGTGGCTTCGGTAACTGGTTAGTTCCTCTTATGGTGATTGCCCCAGACATGGCCTTTGCTCGAATAAATAATATAAGGTTTTGGTTGCTTCCTATAGCAATATTCCTCCTTCTTTCCTCTAGGTATGTAGAGGGGGGTTTTGGTGGGGGTTGGACTCTTTATCCCCCCTTATCTGGTAACATTGCCCATTCAGGTTGCTCTGGGGAGTTTATAATTCTCTCCCTTCACATGGGTGGTGCTTCCTCGATTATAGCCTCCCTTAACTTCCTTACTACCATATTAGGGATGCGTCCTGGGGCTCTGGTCTTAAGGCGTACCCAGATATTTGTATGGTCCATTGGTATTACTAGTTTTCTTTTGATTGTAGCAATGCCTGTCTTAGCGGGGGCTTTGACAATACTTCTTACAGATCGAAATTTTAATACAACTTTTTTTGATCCTGTTGGGCTTGGCGACCCTATGCTTTTTGTACATTTGTTTTGATTCTTCGGGCACCCGGAAGTGTACATTCTCATTCTTCCTGGGTTTGGGATGATCTCTCATGTAATCAAGGTTGGGGTGGGTAAAGAGAAGTTATTCGGAAAAGTTCCTATAATTTATGCTATAAAGTCTATTGGCTTACTCGGCTTTATTGTATGGGGGCACCACATGTTTTCTATGGGGATCAATGTTGATAGCCGTTCTTACTTTAGGGCCGTCACTATAATTATTGCTGTGCCTACTGGTGTAAAAGTGTTTAGGTGGTTAGCTACCATTATAGGGGGGGAGATGCGAAATTGGTCTATGGTTTATTGAGCCGTAGGGTTTTTAGTCTTCTTTACTATGGGGGGCCTCACAGGTATTATCCTAGCCAGGGCCTCCTTAGACGTGATATTACACGACACTTACTATGTGGTTGCTCATTTTCACTATGTTCTTAGGATGGGGGCTGTGTTTGCTATGTTTGCTGGGTTCCATTATTGGTTTCCACTTGTAATAGGTGTCGGCCTTCACCCTGAGTGGAGGAAAATGCAGTTTACTTCAATGTTCGTTGGGGTAAACTTAACTTTTTTCCCTCAGCACTTCTTAGGTTTAAGGGGTATGCCTCGCCGCTATCCTGATTACCATGATTGTTTCTCTTTTTTCAACTTTATTTCCAGGTGGGGGTCTACTGTCTCCGTTCTAAGGTTGTTTTTCTTTTTAACAATCTTGTGGGAGGGCATTCTCTTTCAGCGCTGCATTACTATCCCTATAGTCCCTAAAACAGAGCCCGAGTGGGGTAATCGGGGTTTCCCAGTTCGGTATCATAATCGAAGTCAGAAGCCTTTCTGTTTTAGGAGCGCGGGGGGTTACTAAGTTCTGTTTTAGTTTAATAAAAATGTTGTATTGTGGTTACAGAGATAAGGTTTTGCCTTAAATGGAGTTGGCTTAAGATTTAGTAGCTTAAATAAGAGCGGGGGTCTTGTACACCCCAGGTAAAAAAAAATTTTTTCTAAATCTGAAGGTCGCTCCGGCGTGGGGTTTGCAGCCCAAAGGGTTTCGTGTTAAGTCTGTTTTGCTCTTTTTATGTGGGTCTAATTTATTTAGGTTTGTTTTTTTTTTTTTTCACTATCTTCTGTCTTATTTGGTGGGTAAATTTAGGGAGAGGGGGGAGGGGGTCTTATTTTTTCTAATAGGAGTTGTTTGTTTTTAGTCTTTTAGGGGTGCTTTCGGTTAGTCTCACGGTTGGGGGGAGGGGGTCTTTTCTAATCTTTGGGGGGGTGTTGTGTGGCCTACTATTCATTGTAGAAAATATTACCCACCCTCTGGGTGGGGCGCTTTTAAATAGGGGGTTATTTGTAGATGGGTTGGGGTTTTTAATAGTGGGGATATCCTTCTTAGTGTTGGTGGTGAGGCTTCTATGTTGTAAAAAGGATTTTAACGTAGTGGCCGGGGGTCTTAAGAGGGGGGCCGAGGCCAGGGTGGTCATGGTCATCGGGGTTTGCGTTTTTTTCTTCATATCACATAGCTGGATATTTTTCTTCTTCTTTTTTGAGTTGGCGCTAATCCCTACCTTGTGGTTAATTTTAACGTGGGGCTACCAGCCTGAGCGTCTTCAGGCTGGGATGTTTATGATAATATATACTAGGTGTGCCTCTATGCCTTTAATAATTATCCTTCTCTGAATAGTTAGTTCAGTAGGTAGGGATAAGTTTCTTTTAGTTAAATTGCTGGGGGGGTCCTTCACTTTGTTGGGAAGGGTCAACAGGTTTTGTTGGTTTTTTTTAGTTCTAGGTTTTCTAGTCAAGCTCCCAGTTTATTTATTTCATAGGTGGCTACCTAAGGCACATGTAGAGGCTCCATTATCTGGGTCGATGCTTCTGGCAGGGGTTTTACTAAAGCTAGGCGGGTTCGGTCTTTGCCGAGTCCTATGGTTGGTTGAAATCAATGTTTCCCCCTTTGTGAGGTTTATCCTAGTTAGTAGTGTCTGGGGGGGGTTGCTTTGTAGTTGCTTTTGCTTCTGTCAAGGTGACCTGAAGGCGCTCGTTGCCTACTCGTCTGTGGGGCATATAAGGCTTTGCCTTTGTGGGGTTTTCAGTTTCTTCTCTTGTGGGTGGTCAGGTGTAAAGATTATAATATTCTGTCATGGTTTGTGCTCCCCTATATTGTTTTGCTTAGTAGCTGTCCTTTATGAATTATCACACTCCCGAAGAGTAGGGCTTAATAAGGGTTTGCTTACTGTAATCCCTTCTTTTGCGTTCTTCTGGTGTTGTTTTTGTATGGTAAACATAGGATTTCCTGTCTCTCTAAATTTTATCAGAGAGGTCGTTTTAATTTCTAGGTCAAAGGGAATTTCCTTTTACTTATTACCCGTGTTCGGATTAATAAGTTTTGTAACAGGGGGTTATTGTTTCTACATATACGGGGCCGTGAGGCACGGTAGGCTAAGGTCTGACCTTGTTATCTCTAACTGTCTTAGGGAGCGGCACATATATGGGGGGGTGTTCTGTCTGGTTATTCTCATACTTTCCTTTCCTGGGTTAGACTTTTTCTTTTACGTGTTTAATTTCTCTTTAATGGTACACTCAAGTGTACAAATAAGGTTTTCCTTAAACATTAGCACAAGTTTGTGAAATAAGGGCTTTTTTTGTAGTATATTCTTATTACGTTAGTCTTTCAAACTAAAAAAAGTCTTTAGGTCTCGGCTTTCTTGGGTAGGGTTAGATTTGAAGTCTTACCTAGGGCGTTCGACTCGTCCAAAAGCTTAGTGGAACTTGGTTCTAGTTTATTGTTCTCTTTCGATTTTGTTGGTAGGGTTCCTATCTCCTTTTTTTCCTTTTATGTCTCTTTTCTTTTTTGTTTTTTAGTGCCACTAGGGTTTGGTGGGCTCTGGGTCCTTCTTGGGGATAAACCCACTTTTAACTACTGAGATAAAAAGACTTCCTTTGAGTGCGGTTTCGATTCCTTGAGAAATTCTTGGGCGCCATTTTCCTTGCGGTTCTATGTTTTGGCTTTGCTTTTTATGGTTGTTGACGTGGAGATCATTCTATTCTTTTGTCTAATTTTTTCTAAAGGTGTGTTAGGTGCGTCCTTTTCTTTCTTTCTCAAATTTTGGCTTTGCTTTTTTCTTTGCTTATTAGGCGTGGCCCTGGTCCACGAAGACAACGAAGGGAGGCTTGAGTGGAAGTAGTATTACCCTATTACTATTGCGGTGCTATGCCAGATTTAATGGGGTACTTTGATGTTGTATTTATGCGGTTTGTCCGCTAGTGCCTTGGTTCCTCTGTAGCTTAAGATAAATAAAGCAGTAGGCTTTTAACCTAAATATACACACTCGTTGTCCGGGGAAGTATTGCTGAGGTGGCAGAGTTTTATGCGTTAGACTTAAAATCTAGAGACGGGCTTTTAGTGCCCTCTTAGTAGGTGTTTAGTTCCGTTTTTATTGTGATTATTATAATTGTGGGGTCTGCTTTCTTAGTCGTGACTGAGCGAAAAGGCCTAGGAATGGTTCAACTTCGTCAGGGCCCTAATAAAGCTGGGTTCAAAGGTTTAGTACAACCCGTAGCTGACGGGTTAAAGCTTTTAAAAAAGGAAATTGGCTTTACCCATTTTACCAATTTTAATAAGTTTATACTAGGTCCATCGTTTTGTTTTCTTCTGGCTTGCCTCGTTTGGTTGGTTTTTCCTAGCTACGAGGTTTCCGAAAATTTCGAGCTTGGATTTTTATTTTTCCTTTGCGTTTCTAGTTTAAATGTATATGGCGTCTTTATGTGTGGTTGGTGTTGTAACTCGCGCTACGGTCTTCTGGGGGCTATGCGGGGTGTGGCCCAAACAATTTCTTATGAGGTTGTTTTAAGGACTGTACTATTTTGTCCTCTGTTATTAATAGGAACATTTGATCTTACAGTGGCCCGTGGTTGAAGTTTCTTCAACTTGTTAATTTTTTTTGAGGTTTTTGTGTTGTGAATTATTATCCTAATAGCAGAGACTAATCGGGCTCCTTTTGATTTTGTCGAAGGAGAGTCTGAGATTGTCTCAGGGTATAGTGTAGAGTATGGGGGTGGCGCCTTCGCTATAATTGCCTTGGCGGAGTATAGTAATATTTTTTTTATAAGAGTGCTGAGTAGGGTTTTTTTTTTCTCTGGGCCCTGCCTTTTTTTAATGTCGGTGGTTAGGGACTTATATATTAGTGTTCTCTCAGTTTTGGTGTGCTATTTTGTTATCATAGTTCGGGGGGCATACCCCCGCTTTCGTTATGACCTTCTTATAGACCTTTGTTGGCGAATTATACTTCCTTTTAGCTTTTGCGCCCTCTCCTTTTATTGTTGCTTTTGTTAATATTAGCTTTACGCGTTTCTAAATTAGCAGAAATAGAATGCATTTGGCTTAGGTCCAAAAGGTGTGAGGTTGTCCACATTTAGAAAATTTAGGAAATAGCATAACAAGTGTGTTTTGTTTACAACAAAAAGGTGGTTGGTTCGAACCTTTCTTTAGGTTTTAGTTTATAAGAACATTTGACTGTTAATCAAAAAGAGCAAAAAGTTGCAAGCCTAGTTTGAAAACTAGATCTTTAAACTTTAAAAAATCTTCCTATGGTGAGGTAAATACATGCTTAGTAGTGTGTTTGGGCTCCTTTGTTCTTCTAATGTTTTGCATTTGAGGTCTTGTGGTAATGAATATAAGTAGCGACCTAAATTTCTTAATGTTGGAAGTGGATTGTTCTAACGTTGGGGGGTTTTTTTGTACCTTTCCTGTGATATTTGACTGGTGTACACTCACATTCTCCATCACGGTCTTACTTATCTCGGGCAGAGTGATGCTTTTCTGCTGCTTCTATATATCTCACGAGGTCTTTATTAAGCGGTTTATCTTTTTAGTTTTAGCTTTTGTTCTCTTTATGCAGGTTTTAATTATTATGCCAAGTATGTTTGTTATAATAATGGGCTGAGACGGACTAGGTGTCGTCTCATTCTTGTTAGTTTTGTACTACGGGAATAGAGAATCCTTGGCTGCTGGCGTAATTACCGCTATGACTAACCGTATCGGTGATGCCCTGTTCATTGTGCTGTTGGCTTCTTACGCCACAGAGGTTTGAACCTGGCAGTTTTTTGAGTTTGATATGCAGCTTCTAAACGGGTGCTTCGTTAGCCTTTTAGTGCTAGCTAGGATAACTAAAAGAGCGCAGGTACCATTCTCGGCTTGGCTTCCAGCTGCTATGGCAGCTCCCACACCAGTATCTGCCCTGGTTCATTCTTCTACTCTGGTAACTGCGGGTGTCTATGTGTTATTCCGTTTTTCAGGGGCGTTTCAGGGCATCTGGTTTTCTTTATTGAGTGCAATCTCTATATTAACTCTTATTTTAGCAGGCATAAGCGCTACAATAGAGGTGGATTTCAAGAAAATTGTGGCGTTCTCTACCTTAAGTCAATTAGGTATAATAGTGTTAGCCCTTTCTTTAGGGTTAAAGTACGTTTGTTTTTTTCATTTAATTACTCACGCGTTTTTTAAGGCTCTCATGTTTTTGTGTGTGGGCTCTGTTATCTTTATGGGTGGGGGTATCCAGGATGTTCGATTCTTTAGTGGGTTGTGGTATAAAATACCTGTAATCTCTTCTTGGATTATCGTTTGTTGCTTTTCCCTAATAGGAGTGCCATTTATGGCTGGTTTCTATTCTAAAGACCTAATTGTGGAGGGGTTTCTGTACGGGGGGTCAAGCGTACTCGGGGTCCTTTTTCTATTTCTTTCTGTGATGTTAACAGCGCTTTATTCTGGGCGACTTATACTAATGTTATTTAGTTCCTTTAGTTTTTTTTCTACAGAGAGATTTACTGATAGGGATCCTTTTCTCTTAGGTTCTGTCTCTATCTTAGGTGCAGGGGCCATTTTTTCTGGGTATGTTCTCCAAAAAATGTTATTTTCTTTCAACACTTTTGTGTGGGTTCCGGGGTATTTTAAGCTTTTAACTCTTTTCTTCGTGCTGGCCGGTTTCATCTGCTCGATTATCCTTTTTAAGGTGCCAGGAGGGGCCCATTTTTCAAAGAGTCCTTCCAAGTTTCTATACAGGCTGTACCACCTTGTGTCCTTAATGTGGTTTCTACCTTTGCTGAGAGGAGGTGGGGTTAGAAAAGTTGGATTGGGTTCTTTTATCACGGTTAGAATGAGAGTAGAGAAAGGGTGGGTCGACTCCTATGTATTTAAGACGTTACTAACTTCTTTCGTACAGGGGGGAAAAAGCCTAGTTCGTTTCTTACAGAGGGAAAAAGTTGTTGGGGGTTCCGTTATTCTTTTGGGGGTTTTGTCACTATGGGTTTTTTTAAACTTAAACTAGCTTGGTTTTAAATAAGGAGTAGTAAAACTATTACATAAGGCTGTCAACCTTAAGTCGTTGGTTTTGTCTAACCTCCTTCTGTTAAATTTAAACCAGCTTGGTCTCAAAGAAGGGGTAGTAAAACTATTACATAAGGTTGTGAACCTTAAGTCGTTGGTTTTGTCTAACCCCCTTCAGTTAAATTTTAACTAGCTAGGTTTCAAATTAGCTAGGTTTCAAATTAGCTAGGTTTCAAATTAGCTAGGTTTCAAATTAGCTAGGTTTCAAATTAGCTTGGTTTCAAAGAAGGGGTAGTAAAACTATTACATAAGGTTGTGAACCTTAAGTCGTTGGTTTTGTTAACCCCCTTCAGTTAAATTTTAATTAGCTTGGTCTCAAAGAAGGGGTAGTAAAACTATTACATAAGGTTGTGAACCTTAAGTCGTTGGTTTTGTCTAACCCCCTTCTGTTAAATTTTAATTAGCTTGGTTTTAAAGAAGGGGTAGTAAAACTATTACATAAGGTCGTAAACCTTAAGTCGTTGGTTTTGTCTAACCTCCTTCTGTTAAACTCAAACCAGCTTGGTCTCAAAGAAGGGGTAGTAAAACTATTACATAAGGTTGTCAACCTTAAGTTGTTGGCTGTGTCCAACCTTCTTCTATTAAACCTACAAGCGGTGCTAAGTTTCGGTAGGGGTTGGTGGGAAGGTAAACTAAATAAAGTTAGCGGGCTCATAACCTGAACATAGGTGTAAACCTCCTTCTCACAGGAAAATTGGTTGTATTAGGGGTTTATCTAATACTAGTAGGGTTAGATCCAGATTTTTCTTTTGTGTATGGTTTTCTTTTTCTTTTTTTATTATTTACTTGAAATTTGATTTTGTTCATAAATAACCCCCTTAGTCTGATTTGAGGCCTACTAGTTTTAAGGGTTTTATCTGTTTTTGTAATTAGCTTGGAGTTTTCATTTCTAATAGGGTTCTGTCTTTTTATGTGCATCGTGTCTGGGGTCCTGGTTTTGGTTGCTTACTGTGTTGCCTTAATTCCTTTTTCCAAAAAAGAGCAGAAAATCCAGAAAGCTAATGAGCTTACACCCTTTAAGAAGTTCGTAAGGGCTTTATTAAGGTCGTTTTGTTTCTCTTTTATTGTTTCTTTTTGTGTATCCTGCGTAATCTGTTTAGGGCGCGAGGACTCTTTTTTATTCGTCCGTAGGGTTGAAAGGTTTATCTGTACAGAGGAGTGGGTCATTGCTATAGTACTAACTAGTCTCTACTTATTCCTTAGGGTTGTCGTGTGCGTAAATATTTGTTCTAAATATTCAGGGGCGTTAATTGGTGAGAACTGATATAAGGTTAGTGGGGGCACCCAGGTGTAGCTTAGGGTTTATTTTGATGGGTTTTATATCTTGTTTGCTATTTATATGGGTGCTAGTGGTCTGCCTAATAAGAAAGGCCGTAGACTTTTTCAGTGTTCTTATTTACCTAGAGGTAATGGTAATGGTCGTTTTTATAGGGAGGTTATTTGGATTAAGGTTCTCGGGTAGGTGTCTGAGTTGTTACCTGCTGGTTCTTTACCTCTGCTTCGGTGTGTGCGAAGCAGTCGTAGGGCTTTCCCTGTTAGTAAGTGCCGCACGTGGGCAGGCATTTTACAGAGTAAGTTCTTTCACGGTTTTAAGTTTGTAGAGAAGTGGTGTAGCTTGGCACGTCGGTTTTTGATACCAATAGAAGTCTTTCAAAAGGCTCTCCTCTAACACTCTTTACTTAAAAGTAACTTTCCACTGCTTAAAACAGTCTGCCCGAAAAGGGCCTTTTAACGCCACTGGCAAAACGGCCCTTTTCTTCTTTCGTACCTTTTATAAAGGAGCTCCCCAAGGCGTTATGTTTTTATTATAGTTTAATAAGGTGCTGTTGGCGTTTTTATTTTTAAAAAAGGCAGGCCTACAGTTAGCCTTTCAAAAAAACCTGCTCAGGTAGTCTAGTTGTTTTTCAATAGAGGCGCTGTTGCGCCGTAAAAAAAGGTTCTGCGCTAACACCTTATTACTAAAAAAGAAGTTTTGAGTGTTTAATGATCTTTTTTGAAGTAGTTTCTTTAATAAAGTGTTGTGGGTGTTTTTAACTGCCCAAAAAAACTTTTCTGAGATGGAAGGGGGGGGCCTTGTAGTTTTTTTGTTAAAAGGGCCTTTTGTTGGGAGCAGTAAAAAGCCCTTTTAATACCTCATTATTAAATAGGGTGTTTTTAATACCCATATTTTTGCTGCTATGATAGTAGGGCCTGGTGCTGGAGGAGGTAAAGGCCTCTCTTTATGGGGTATGCCTTTGTTTTAGGAGGTGTTTTTGTGTCCCAATTTTGTTTCCTTTTAACTTCCTTTGTAAAGTGCCATGGGCGCTTCCTTCGTTTGAAAATATTATGTTCAGACCAGCTTTTTTCCTCTTTGTAAGGGGGTCGCTGCTAATGGTATTAAAGTTTACTCGTTTTAGTCCTTCCTTAGTCTTTTTTTCCTTTTTCATAGTGTTCGGCCTGGCCTTTGTTTTTACTAGGAGAGGTTTGCTAGGGGTCTGGGTTGGCTTAGAATGCGGTTTTCTAGGTGTTGTCAGGCTCTTAGCTGGGGAGTCTGCTGAAGAGAGGGAAGGGTGTATAAAATATTTTGTCTTTCAGAGGATTGGTTCTGGTGTCCTCTTCTTTAGATTTGTTCTTCTAGGGGTGGGGGCAAACTCTGGCGTTTGTTGGGTATTTCTTCTTTTAGGGTTTTGTCTCAAGCTGGGTTTATTCCCCTTTCACTACTGGGTTCCCTCCGTTATATCTACTTGCTCTTGGTTCAGTTGCTTTGTCATTAGGGTTTGGCAAAAGGTAGCCCCCTTATGGGTTTTAGGTGGTTTTGGGTTTAGGGGTGTCTCATTAGTTTTAGCAGAGTTCGTAGTGTGTGTGACAGGGGTTATCGGAGCCTTAGGGGGTTTGGGGCTTTTACACTATCGGTGTTTGTTGGGGTACTCTTCCCTGATTCATACATCCTGGATAGTCTTACTCTGTTTAGTTAGTTCTTGAGGGTGTATTTTATACCTGTTTATTTATGGGGTGGTTTTAGGGTTTCTTATTAAAAACCTGTTCAGCTTTGGAATTAATAGGCTGCTAGATTTTAATGGTTTTTGGGCACCTTCTTCTAGGGGGTTCTTTTTGGTCTTTTTGGATTTTATTTCTTTGGGGGGAGTCCCACCTTTCTTGGGCTCCTTCCCCAAGGTATTAACTATCCTGCTTTGTTGGAAAGTTTTTCCCCTTGGTGTGATAGTGCTGATTGCTTGTAGAATAGTTAGCCTTTACTACTATTTAAGTGTCTCCATTACCGCTGCGGTCGGGTTAGGTACTAATCTCAGTTTTATTAAAGAAGGTGGTCTAGGGCTTCTCAGTAAACGCCGAATATCGTTTACAAACACATTCACTGGCGTTTCTTTTATCGTTGGTGTTTCTTTGCTGTTAGCCCTAGGTTTCGGGGGTTAAATTGGCTGTAGTATAATTAGTATTCTTTCCTTCCAAGAAAGCGGTCCACAATTTGGCAGCCAAATCTAAGACTTAAATCTTCCTTCTATTTTAGTGACTATAGCAATAAAAAATGTTCATTCTTTTCGAAAAAATAATTTTGTGGCAAAAACTATCTCTAATGCTCTTTATGATATGCCCGTCCCTGTTAACATTAGTTACTTTTGGAATTTTGGGTCCCTTCTAGGTTGTTGCCTAGTTATCCAAATTCTTTCGGGGCTTTTTTTGGCTTTACACTACACCCCAGAAGTAGGAAAAGCTTTTTACTCAGTTATAATAATTACTCGAGAGGTCCAAGGGGGTTGGACTTTACGGAGTTTCCACGCTAATGGGGCCTCTATGTTCTTTTTCTGTATTTTTACACACATGGGTCGTGGTTTATATTACCATTCCTTCTGCTTGCGGGAGACTTGGATAAGGGGTGTTCATATGTTTGTTTTGTTAATAGCTGTAGCTTTCACAGGGTATGTGTTACCGTGAGGGCAAATGTCTTATTGGGCCGCTACAGTTATTACCAACTTGTTTAGGGCTATCCCTCTTATTGGGGAGGCCCTTATGGAGTATATTTGGGGGGGCACTGGAGTTGGGGACCCAACTCTGAAGCGGTTCTTCGTCGTTCACTTCTTAGGCCCCTTTGTCCTTGGCTTGCTAATTGTTGTTCACATGGCCTTTTTACACCATAGAGGTTCTGGTAACCCTTTGGGGGTTGACAGAAGAGGGGATGTGGTGCCCTTCCACCCTTATTTCACTTTTAAGGACTTGTTTGGGTTTTTCATTTTTTTTTCTATCCTTTCTTTGGTTGTGTTTTTTTCTCCAGACTTCTTTACTGACCCTGAGAATTTTCTTCCCGCCGATAAGATAAAGACTCCAGCCCACATTCAACCAGAGTGGTACTTTTTATTTGCTTATTCTATTTTGCGTGGAATCCCAAATAAGGTGGGGGGGGTTTGTCTATTGTTCGCCGCCGTTCTAGTTTTATACATGCTTTGCTTTTTTCCAAAACCTTCTTTAAAGGGCGTTCAGTTCAGAATTTTTGGACAGCTTTATTACTGGGTGTTCGTAGGTAATTTTTTAGTTTTAAGCTTTATGGCTACTAAGGTCGTTGAATACCCATTTATTCAAATCACTTGGACAAGGACTGGGTTTTACTTTTTTTTTTTCTTAACTTTTAGCTTATCTGCCATGTTGTGGGAGATATTTACAATTGAAGAAGGCTCTTTTAACCCTAGGGAAGCTTCCTTTTAACACTAAGAATAACAGTGTTATAGAGGGCCATGGGTTTGCGAGGGGATTTCTAATCCCTTAGCGGGCAGATCGTCTCTGTCTGGTCCTTTAGAAACACCCCTATTGTGGGGGACTTTTCGTTATGTTTCTGTTTTACACCTAATAAGGGTGCTTCCTCAAGGCTTTACACGGGTTGCCCCCCCCCCCCTTTTTTTTTGTTAGAAAATTTAGTTCGCTTTTTTTAAAAAAAAAGTGCTACATATAATAGGAAAACCTTAATCTATATTAGATTTTGTTCTATGGGTGGGGGTTTGCTTTAACTAGTCGTAAAGTCCCCGGTTTCCTATTAAGGGTGTCTTTTAGGGTTACCTATAATTTCTCTACTCCTGCGGGAGCTGTGTGTTTTTAAATTTAGCAAAATCATTTTATTATTAGTATATTTGTAGAGTTATTTTTTATTTTTATAGTGTTCGAAGGAGCTGTTTTCTTTTTTAAAAAATCAGGTTACCCCTGTTACTTTTTGTATCATGGCTTATATAGGGCGTGGTTTTATTAATTATCCTGAAACCTTTAGAGCTACCCCCTTAATTAGCCTTATTTTTGGGGCCCCTCGGTGCCGCATAGAGGGGCCTGGGGCTCCCTGTGGTTGCATAGGAGGTGTAGGTCAGTGCGGGCCTTTAGAAGGAGAATAGGTTTGCACTTCTAGGTTCGACACAGGGTGCTGGGTTGTGTTGAAACACACCCCGAAATAGGGGGGTAGGTGTGACATGTATGTCGAATAGGGTGATAGCTGGTTGAAAGGGAAATATATATAAGTGTAGATCAGCGCTGGGTTTTAACCCTTTTTCGGTTTCCCGGTTTAGTGGATTCCCGATTGCGCTGATTTCAGCCTTTTAGGGTTAATCTTAAAAGGTGCGTGTTAGTGGGTTCATAAATAAAGTATGGTTAGTATTTCCTCTCTTTTCAAATTTTTGTTCAAATTGGTTTTAAATTTCTTTCATTCTCAGTACCTTTCTTTTATTTTAAACTTTAAAGTGAAAATTAGTATAAGATTAGTAGGCTAAATATGCGGGTTAATATAGCCGCAATTTTGATAGTTTTAAATTCTTTTTGGTGTGTTTTCCTCCGAAAATTGGAAAGGTGTTTAAAAGTTTTTTGTTCTTCTTATGTGGGTGTAAGGAACTCGGCAAGTATGGTCTCCGCCTGTTTATTAAAAACATGGCTTTTAGGTTTTAAATATTAAAAGTCGGGCCTGCCCGGTGGATATTCTTTAAACGGTTGCTATTGATGGTAGTACTAAGGTAGCGTAGTAATTTGTCCCTTAATTGGGGAACGGTATGAATGGTTTAACGCGAGACCAACTGTCTCACACTCAAAGGTCGAAGTTTTCGTTTAAGTGAAAAGACTTAGGTATATTTAAAAGACGAGAAGACCCTTTCGAGCTTACTGAAATTAAATTCCTTTCGTGTTTTTTTGAATTTTTGTTGGGGCAATAGAAAGGAAGTATAACCCTTTTCTCTTCCGTATAGATCCCTTATTAAGGAATTTAGAAAAAGCTACCGTAGGGATAACAGCGTTATTTCTTTAGAGAGTACATATTAAAAAAGAAGCCTGCGACCTCGATGTTGAATTAGAGTGTAATCTGGGCGCAGCAGCTCGGATAGTAGGCCTGTTCGTCCTTTAAAACTTTACATGATTTGAGTTTAGACCGGCGTGAGCTAGGTCGGGTTCTATCTTTATTTTGAGTTTCCTATGTACGAAAGGACCGGGGAGCTGGTATTTTTTACCTAATTGTGGTGTTTAGGTTAGAGGTGTCTTAGGGGTTATTGTGGTTTGAATCTTTTAATCCTTTTAGGTGTTAACCTTCAGCATAAACTTAGCTCTCTCTAGGTTTATACATGATACTATATGGGGGGTGGGAGTATTAACCTGTTTAGTCTTCCTTTTCAACTGATGTCTTGATGTATTTAATATAGGGGGTTACTTTTCAGATCTTTAGTATGAACTTAAGGGTTTGTAAGCTTAGGGGGTCTTCCTACTTCAGTGATTAAGTTTAAACAATTATGGAAACATAGATTTAGCCGTGATAGAGAAAAAAGGAGGGTAACAAAGTGCCAGCACCTGCGGTCACACTTTTTCCTTAAGTTAAGCCTATCGTGAAAGTTGGGATAGAAAAAATTAGAAGATTATTTTTGATTATTTTGGTGAAATAAATAAGTAATTCGGTAAATTTTAAGGCTTCTTACTCTTAGTCCAAAAAAGACTGCCCAGGGGGACGGGGATTAGGTACCCCCTTACCAATGTTGTAAATATTTCGCGGTTAGTACGAATCAATTTTGTTTAAAATCTAAGAAGGTTGGCGGTGCTTTACATCCTTTTAGGGGAACTTGGCGGTCAATTCGATGATCCTCGATAACTTCACCTTTTATTTTCTTTATATACCGCCGTTGCCAATGTCCTTTTTATTAGAAATATTGATCAGTGGAGCATAGTTTAATGTTTTTATTAGGTCTATTAGAATTCAGGTAAACGTGTAGGTTATTAAAAGGGCTTTGCTGAGTTACATTTATTTAATAATACGAATATAAGGGTTGAAAAACTTTATTAAAGGTGTACTTGTTAGTAATTTTTTCTATTAAAGAAAAATGAATGGTGTAATTAAAGCGCGTACAAATCGCCCGGTGCCCCTACATGTTAAAATTTGGGTAAGCCGTAACATAGTAATGCTACCATAAGGTGGTTTTAAATAAGGCCAAAAGTCTTTGATGGGGGCGTTAGGTTTAAATAACCTAGGAACTCAGGCCGATTTTTAGTGTGGACTAGTAGTTTAAGGTTAAAAATGGTGAGCTGCAACCTCGCTGACGGTTGCAAGGCCCTAGTCTTAAAAAATCTGTATGTGCGCATGTTGCGCTCTTTTTCATTATTGTGGGGGGCTCTTAGGGTTAAGGTTGCTTTAACTAAAACCACTTATGAGCTTCCAACTCAATCCCGCTATCTCGCGCCCAGCCTTAGTGTGGTTTTAAAACTAAGGCTTGAGATTTTGGCGGTTCATCTCAGCTTTTGGTAGAGGTGGTGTTTTTACCAAATTTTCTTTAGGGTTTCCTGAAGGGGTGGTAGTAAAGTAATTACGTTTGGTTTCGGCCCACAAGGAGGGATTTTTCCCCCACCCCTGTGTAAGGATGTAGTTTAGGTAAAAACTGATTATTTCTTCATTAAAGGGTTGACGGTTACGCTTATGGCACAAGCGGGTTTGTTGCTTCTTCCCCCGAAGTCATAACCCACCCCTCCGGAGGGGGGGGGGGGGTGGGGGGGGATGGGGGGGGTCACTGCCTTATATGTATGTCGTTGGGGTGTATCTCCTCTACCACTTGTGTTATATAGGCCTAACCGGCTGTAGCACTTGTTGTCGTTAGTTAGGTCGAAAATTTCTTCACGCTTTTAGGTTACTAACCTAAATAGTTCAGGCTTACCTCTTGTTAGAGACCATAAAATATGGATTTATTGATCCTTTCTCGGTAGAGTGTATAAATCTGGTTTGTTACCATGATATAAGAATGGTGGTGGTAGCTGGTGTAATAGTTTTAGTCTCTATGTTTCTATTTGCTTTTTTTGCTCCTGGTATTTTTTTAGGCGGTTACAGGTGCATAAACGCCACAAAACATAACACTCTTGAGATCCTTTGAACTACGGTTCCAGGTGTGTTCCTTTGTGTTCTGGCTTACGTTTCCTGGGTAAACCTCTATATGATAGAGGTGGGCGTCGGTTCCGACTACCACGCTAAGGTGGTTGGTCGTCAGTGGTATTGGGAATACGAGTACTATGCTGACGGCCTTTTACTAAATTTTATGAAGGGGTGGTCAGATCTGAAAGTTGTTTCCAGCTTATCAAGGTGGCTCGGGTCCTTTGGGGTCCTTTTTGGTTTTTATTGCTTCGAAGAGGTGGGGGTTTTAGGCTTCGAGGCTAAAAACTTAAGGGTGGGGATAGACGCTTATAACTGAGCCTACCCTGCCGAGTACCAGAGAAAAGAGGCCATTGATGTCTCTTTTCTACCTTTTAGCCGACGGGGTAGGGCTGATGAGGTTTTTTTTGTCCCGGTAAGAAAAACAACCGAGGTTAGTATCTCTACTGGGGATGTTATCCATAGGTGGGGGGTTCCCGGGTTGGGGGTTAAAATAGACGCTGTTCCTGGCCGAACTAACCATGTTAGTTTGGACCCTGTTTCTGTGGGTTTTGTAAGGGGGAACTGTTATGAGCTTTGCGGATATGGCCATAGGGTTATGCCTATTAGAGTGGGTATTCTTAGTGAAAAGGGGTTTACTGATTACTTAAGGTTGAAAGGCCTTCTAAGGGGCTCTTAGTCTAGGTAGTTTAAAAAGGACGTAGCGTTGAAACTGCTGAGGTTAACAAGGTTACCAAGACATCAGAAACCCTGTGCTTTGGCGTCATACTTTAATTTAAAAGGTTAAGTTTGCGTCTTAAAATTGGGATTTTTCCCTTTCGCCAATACTCTTTATCAGGGGGGGGGCGCAGTCTTTGAGATAGTGGGTTGTAGCCCCGAAGAAAAAGGTTTTAGTCCTTTTGCCCCTACTTAGGCTAGCTGTTTAAGGAAGTAACATCGCTTAAATTGCGTTTGCGGTTATATTAACCCTAGTTTTTATTGAGGTCTAATTTGCTGAGTCACTTTGATTTTCTTGTCGGTAGTGTGAGGGTTTTTCCCGCATTTATTTGTGCTTTTAGAAGCTTATTTTTTCCCGCTTTTATTCTAAGTAATATAGGGGTTTTCAGAACCCTAGGGCGCATTGAGTCTAGTATCGTTACCGGGCTAGGCATGGTTAGCGGGCTAGTCCGGACTCAACGTGTGAACTATTATTCTGGTTCCGTTCATTTTGTTTTTTCTTTGGTGTGTGTTGTTTTTATTTTTAACTTTATAGGTTCTCTTCCCTACTTATACAGGTTAAGTTCTCATCTAGCTGTTGTGTTCTGCCTGTCTTTTCCTTTATGAGTGGTTTTCTCTATTTGTGTGTTCCCCCAAAATTTCTATTTTCTATTTGGGGAGTCTTTTTCTGGGGACCATCCTTTAGCTATTACTGTTATACTTTTAATTAGGGAGTTAGTTAGTATTTTCGCTCGTCCTTTTACTCTTACTGTTCGAATGGTCGTTAATATTGTCATCGGTCAAGTTGTACTCTCTCTTATCGGGTCTAAGATCAGGTATCTTATATTCCTATCTTCTTTTAGGGCCTATGGCCTTATCGACTTTTTTTTTATAAGGGGCTTGCTTGTTATAATATTTTTCGTGGAGACGCTTGTTGTTCTTATTCAGACCGGGGTATTTTCGATGCTGCTTGTGTTCTATGGAGAAGACGGGGTATTAAGCAAGTAGTGCGGTTTCTTAAAGTTTACATGCGAGAGGTGGGTTGAAATTAATTATAGGTTGTAGTTTAAGTTGAGAATTAGGGCTTTGGGTGTCCTAGGAACCCCACAGGGTCAGCCTAAGAGCATTAAGTTAATGAGACTTTAATATTTCAAATATTAGTGTGGGAAATTTTACCCATGCTCTGATGGCTCGGGCTGGTTATCCTTTAGTTGAGAATAGTGTTTGACCTGTATTAGCTTCCGCGAGAGCTCTTAGTGGTATTGGGGGTTTTATTGTTTTTGTCCACGAGGGGCGTTCTCTTTTTTTATGTTTAGGCGTGGGGGTTCTATTTTTGACCTTAAGGTGCTGGTGGGGTGATGTGGTCATCGAAGGGGCTTATCTGGGGCGGCACACCTCACTAGTTTTGCGTAATTACTACATTAGGATGAAGCTTTTCATTATGTCTGAGGCTTTCTTTTTTGTCAGGTTCTTCTGGGCGTTGGTTCATGTTAAAGTGGGTGAGCTTTCTTTTAATTGTTCTTGGCCCCCAAGAGGTGTGGAGGCTATCAACCCGTGGGGAATTCCTTTTCTAAACACGGGTTTGCTGGTAGGGTCCGCTAGAACTGTAACTTCCGCCCAAAAGCACGTCCAAGGGTTTAGTCAGGCTTTTCCCTTCTCAGAAGACTACTACACCCACAAAAATCGGGGGGTAATGTGGTTTTTAATTACAATTGGTTTAGGCGTCTTTTTTATGAGGGTTCAATACCATGAGTATCACGTTCTTAATTTTACTATCGCAGATAGGGCTTTTGGGAGGTGTTTTTTTGTTATAACTGGCTTCCACGGTATCCATGTTTTTGTTGGAATTGTCTTTTTAACTGTAGCTTGTTTTCGGTTATGGTTGGGGCATTTTAGTGCTGGTATAAACCGGTTCAATGTGATTGCCGCTATTTGGTATTGACACTTTGTTGACGTCGTGTGAATTCTTCTAGTTTTTATGTTGTACTATGGTTCTTTCTAGTTTTTACAGCAGTCAAGTTTAATCTTGATTAAGCAAGAGTTTTGCATCTATAGAAGGTTTTTTCTGAGTTTAGGCAACTTTTTTATACTAAAGCTTCAAATTGGTTTTTTCGCTGGTTCTGTAGGTGTAGCCACAAGGAT